TTGCGCAATTTGCTTCTGATCTGGATAAAACTACTCAGAATCAATTAGCAAGAGGTCAACGATTACGTGAGTTGCTTAAACAATCCCAATCGGACCCTCTCGCGGTGGAAGAGCAGATAGCTACTATTTATACTGGAGCGAATGGATATCTTGATTCACTAGAAATTGGACAGGTAAAAAAATTTCTTGCTGAGTTACGTACCCACTTAAAAAACAAGAAACCTCAATTCCAAGAAATTATATCTTCTACTAAGATATTCACTGAGGAAGCAGAAACCCTTTTGAAGGAAGCTATTCAGGAGAAAATCCAATCGTTTTTACTTCAGGAATAAACATAACTCAAGAACAAACATAAAAAGATCACTTTTTAGAGTAATTTGTACAGGAGTTGTCGTTGAGAAATAGTTTTGATTCGAATCATTCAAGGTGCTTTCTTGTTTCTTGATACTTGATATAGTTATTTGTCAAACTAGATGGAAAAAAATTGCGTCCAATAGGATTTGAACCTATACCAAAGGTTTAGAAGACCTCTGTCCTATCCATTAGACTATGGACGCTTCTCATTTCTATTTTTATTCTTACTTTTTTCTCTTTTTTTTGTTTTGTTGGAATAAAAGAATAAAAATGATTACACAGATAATTTTTTTTTTTTTTTTAATATGGTGCACATATAATTGCATATGCATATGTAACATATACATATAGAATAAAGAATATATAGCCAAGCAAAGAATATATTATATAGCGGGTAGCGGGAATCGAACCCGCATCGTTAGCTTGGAAGGCTAGGGGTTATAGTCGACGTTGGTTAATCATTTTTAACGTCTCTAATGCAAAACCGAACATGAAATTTTGATTTCATTCGGCTCCTTTATGGAGGATCAATGTATTTCCAGAGAAAAAATGAGATCCATAACATCTATGTCAGCTTTTCCGTCTGAATGCATCCAAAGCCATTTGCTTGCTAGATGATCCCTCTAGAAGAGCTGGATTATATTTAATCCGTCTAGTCTAGTTACTTCGTTCCTTATTTTTTATCGTAGGATCCTGAGTAAAAGAATTTGATTTCCACCGAGCCGAACCAATATACTGACGGTTCTAGTAAACTAAAACCACCCTTTTATAGCTAATTTGGCTTCAATTTTCCTTTTACAAGACCAAAATTTAAGATTTAGTTACGATTGGAAATACATTTTTGTATCTTCATACATGGATCCTCTACCCATACTCATTGAATTGGACGATTTCGTACAATTCCAAAAATTTATGCTTCACAACCCCATATACAAAGGCCAATAATAAAATTGGCCTTTGTATATGGGGTTGTGAGAATGTATATTTTCCTCAAATATGTTATTAAGAGGTAAAGGATTAAACCTTTTTAAGAAATAAAGTTTTTTATTTTTTGAAAAACTTAAAAGACCCCTTAACTATGTTAAGTTGGTACTAGAACGAATCGCACTTTTACCACTAAACTATACCCGCTACATAGTTATTATTGTATATGAATCGGTTATTTGTCGAATAAGAATAAGGAAGTGAAACACATTTATTTAAAATAGAATGAAAATAACATTCTAGTACTGACGCGTATTTAGCCCCCTTCCCCCGAAGGGGACTAAATAAAAAAAAAAGTGAAGAGTAGAAACCGAAAGTGAAATTTAAATAATATATGTAAATATGTAAATTCAAATAAGATATTATAATGTTATAAAGTTTCACCTTCTAGGTTAGTCTCAAGGAATAATATGTACAAAAAGGGTGATGCATTCTGTATACACGATTTCTTGTTTTTTATTTTTATTTAATTTTTCATATTTAATTTAATTAATTATTAATTAAATTAATAAGAATTATAAGAATTCTTTTTTATTAAGAATTGAATAAAATAATATTATTATTTATTATAAATTTATTATTATTATAAATATATAAATATATTATAAATATATAAATATTCTTATTATAATAAATATACTTATTATTATAATAAATATGCTTATTATAAATATATAAATTCTATATTGTTTATTGTTCTATATCTTATGTTCCCTATTTCCATTTCTTCTATTTCTATATTAATATTAATCAAATTCAATAATTTAAGATATTTAAGATTAAGATTATTTACTATTTAAGATATAAATTACTATTTAAGATATAAAAATTAGATATTAGATATATAAAATATATATAATAAAATATATATATAATTATATATATATAATTATAATTATATATATTATTATATTTAATTTATTTTTATTTTAATTTATTTTTATATTTATTATTAGTATCAGTTATCTATAATATTAAAGAGAGTTAAAGAAAAAGAGAGTTAAAGAATATGAGAGTTTTTATCAAATTTGACTTTACGTATTGCATCACATAAAAAATTGCAATTTACAATTTATTTGCAATTCGGAGAGATGGCTGAGTGGACTAAAGCGGCGGATTGCTAATCCGTTGTACGAGTTTTTCGTACCGAGGGTTCGAATCCCTTTTTCTCCGTTTAGTGCAATTACCCGAGACTTCTGATTTCGAGGTAATTTTGATACCTTTATCGTCTATTAACAAAAGTGAATATTTTGAGTAGATCAAATAAAAATAAAAAAGAATAATCAAGAGAATTCCTTCGAAATACTAAGGAAAACCCCCTTTATTCTTCACGTCCAGGATTGCGCCCCGGATCATTAGATAAGAATCCGAAGATGAAGAGAGAAACAAAAAATATTACTACGGTGTAAACAAAGATTTTAAGAGTAAGCATTACAGAATCTCCAAGATAAGATCATTTTCTAAAAAGGTAATAGATCACCTATTTTTTTTTTTCGAGGGTTTGTAAAACTTAGCCGATCTTTTTCATTTTTATTATTGAATGAATAGAACAGATCATAACTAGATTTTATAATTGATTAAAATATGAAATTTTAAACATTATCGAAAACTTACAGCAGCTTGCCAAACAAAAGCTAAGAGAAAAAAGAGGACGGGTATTACAGGCATAATGTCTACGATTGGATTCAAAAAGGCATAAGCTTCGGGCAATTTGCCAAAGAAAAAATCATTCGAATAAAGTACAGAATTAAGACAGATATAGATTAAACTAAAGATATTAAGCATAACAAAGATCTCGTCCTTGTAGATTAGAAAATTTTCTTTTGATTGAGTTATTTTTATAAGGGAAAAATGAAAAAAGGCAAGTAAAAAAATCCTTTTTTTGGCCTACCTTAATCACCCTCCCTCTCCTCTTTTTTTTTTTTCATTTTCAAATGAGAATACAAGGAATTCCACTTTTATAATTATCTTACTGGAATTTCATGTAAGGATCAATCCGTTTTTTGATTTTAGATTCTATATCTATATATGTTCAATATATGAACAATCCTATAGTTCAATTGTAGCAAGAACAGCATAAATATTATACTAATTATAATATCTATCCCACCTATCCCTATTACTTATTTATTACTTATTTTTTTCTTTATTTCTTAATTATTTTTATCTACTTAATTATATTATCTACCTTTTTTGTATTTACTTGTATTTACCTTTTGTATTTATTTGTATCTAATTTTCTTGTTCTTGTATATCCTTTTTCTTATACTTGTATATTTTTATATACTTATATATTTTATATAATATAGTTATGTATATATATATATTATTATATTATATTTTTTAATTATATTATTTAATGTTTATTTTATTATTATTTAATGTTTATTTTATTATTTTATTTATTTATTTAATATTTATTATTTAATTTATTTTTTGTTCTTGTTTGTTATTTTCTTGGGGGTTGACAAATGACCAATAGTACTATTACATTTAACTATATATATTATTTATATATATATTATTTATATAATTAACTATATTTATTTAACAAATAACCAATAGTACTATTACCTTTAGTACAGTTGAATTACCTTTAGTACAGTTGAATAGAAATTTAAACAGCGATGGGGCGTGGCCAAGCGGTAAGGCAACGGGTTTTGGTCCCGCGATTCGGAGGTTCGAATCCTTCCGTCCCAGAGCGTTTCGATCAGAAACGAAATATAAGATCATATTGTATATCACATAAAACAGAAAAGTTGTTAAGAAAACGACTCCGTGTTTTTTAGTGTTTTTTATTCTAAATTCTAAGCTAAAATTTTAGAATTCTTGTAAGAATCATTTTTCTCATTTGATTTCTCATCACAAGTCTAATCCAGTGTCAAATACAAGTACAAGTAGCAGTAAAATAAATATTTTTTTTTATTCAAATTCAAAAAATCCCCGCCTATCGTTCATTTAGATCGTTCATTTAGTTAGTATTTAGTTTATAGGTTTAGTTTAGCCTTTTGCCCCATACCCATAAAATGCGAATTCATGATACTGCAATATGAAACAAAGATATCCCTATAGCTTTCGATAAATCAAAAATATATTACTATCCTTTTTCACATTGTATCTAGAAACTCCAGAGCAGGGAGTTTATGTAGTAGTCATTTTATCATTTCCATCGTAGGTTTTAAAATTGAAGAAGCTTTGGTAAGGGAAAAATAGGATAAATCTACTGTCTGGTCAATATTCCATTTCTTTCTACCTTCTCTATTAGATCTAGAGATTTAGATAATCCAATTTAGACTTAGACGGGTCAGGCTCAAATGAGTAATTCTTAATTTGTAACTAAATGGAATGTGTTGATTGAGGAAAATTTATACATCCTGTTTATTGAATTGTTCTTGAATCTGAAGTCAAACAAAATAGGTAAAAAACCTATTCAACAAAAATATAAAATATATAATAAATATAAATATAATATAAAATAAAAAATATATAAATATATAATATAGGGTATAATATATAATAATATAATATAGGGTATAGTGCTATTGCATTATTGTGTTCTATATTAATAACTTTAATAATAATAATAATGGACTTTTTTTTTTAGTTTAAATGAATGACCTATGGAAGTACATTTGCAATTTTGGAAATAAATATCCAGGATTATGTCGATATTAATTGTTAGGATGGACGATACGAAAAGATCAGACTTCTTTTATTATTGAGTATTTCTTAATTCTTGATTCATATTTTTCTTTTATTTGAAAGAAAAGGGGAGAATAGAATAAGGACTTAATCTTGTCTTACGCGAGACTCTTTCCATTTAAGACTTTTTGAATTGAAATTGCATTCAAAACAAATAAAATTGATTATTAGTCTACCTAAAAAAAAGCAATTAATAATCCAATTTGATATTGGTGAAATTTGCGTTTTTTTAGAGAATGAGATATTTCTTACGAATTTTGAGCTACTTAATTGATTTTGATTGCCTCAATTTGTTGATTTGATTGAATTTGAATAGAGTTTTAGAGTTCAAAATTAGTCATGGCTAGAAAAATGTTTTCTAGTTATGATGTTCGAATTGGGGATTCTTTAAACTATATATATATTTTTTGTTTAATCTTTTTTAAGAACTCTTGATAATTGAAGAAGTGTAATAAATACATATTATAGAAATCAAGAAACTGACAAACCCCCTAGATCCTCGTTGGAACGAAAAGCCTTTTTGACTGACTTGACTAAAAATTTCTTTTTTCGGAAGAGGAAAGGGTTTCTGATTGTCCCGAACAATCTGGTGAAGATGTAAAATTAATTAAGTATTAAAATAGTAAAACCTTTTTTTTTTTGAAGGCTTTTGCATTTATATTTACATGATTATAATTATATTTACATGAATATATTCAGATAATATTAATATGGAGTTAAATAAATTGGAATGTGGGCTCCGTTGAGCCCTCTCCAGATAAAAACGCCTTTAATTCTATCCATAACTTAGATAGAAAGTATGGGGTTATACTCAAATAGATATTAGAACATATCCCGATATATTATCGTATTCATATATATATCCCGAATTTCGATCGCGTTGAGCCAATGACTATTCATTATTATATAAAAAAAAATTCCATAGTGGTTTGAAATTCAATTCTAAATTAGAGGAATGTTATGTTAAAACTTCGTTTGAAACGATGTGGTAGAAAGCAACGTGTGACTTGAAGGACATGATCGGCTGTGGATTCTGCGTCCACCATTTTTATCTGAATGAAAATGCTCTTGGCTTGACATAGTTTGTTCTACTGGGAACCTAATTTGTTTTAGGTTGATAAATAGTACATGATGGAGCTCGAGCGGAAAGGAGTTGATTCCTTTATCAAAGGGAAGAATCTAGGGTTAGTAAAGATCAATAAGTTAGGCCAACTATGTAAGTATATCCTTAATATAGAAAAAAATCGAAGGGTTCCGTTTTGAAATAAGTTAAAAAACTAATAAAGTACTCTTTTTGAATTGGTAAAACTATTTGGATCAAAATAAAGTGTATCCCCAAGGGAATTCACCCTTCGTTATTTCCTTCTATAAAAATAGAAAGAAATAAGAAAAAAAAAATAGGGATGTTGCTGCCCTTTTGAAAAAAAAAGAATAAGGGTCACCGAAGTAATGCCTAAACCCAATGATTTCACAAGCGAAGATAAGAAATTCCAGAACAAGGAAACAGACTTTTCAATTGTTTCAACAGTTGGATCTGAATGAGACGTAAAAATAGATACAATATGAGACAAACAAAAGAGATTAGAGACGGCTCAATAAATATCTAAAGATTTTCTTTTGAAGTCTATCAGAATTACTTGAGTTATGAGTATGAATAATATTTTTCTGTAAGGAAGAAGACAAAAACGACTGAAATCATAATTTATTCATTTTTTTTTATGCATCCATTTGCCATTCAATATATTTGACATTATAGACAATGTAATTCTATACCCAAAACCAAAATTGTATTTTTTACAGAAATTCGATTTATTTTTTCTCGAGCCGTATGAGGAGAAAACCTCCTATACGTTTCTGGGGGGAGAATATTTTATTTACATCTATCCCAATGAGCCATCTATCGAATCGTTGCAATTGATGTTCGATCCCGAAGAGAAGGAAGAGATCTTCAAAAAGTGGGTTTTTATGATCCTATAAAAAATCAAACTTATTTAAACCTTCCTGCTGTTCTATATTTTCTTGAAAAGGGTGCTCAACCTACCGGAACTGTTTATGATATTTTAAAGAAGGCAGAAATTTTTAAAGAGAAGACTTCGCATTAATAAAATAAAAGGAAAAACAAACAAAAATTCATAAAAAAAAGAAATGAAATAAGAAATAAAGGAGGTAACTAGTACCTATCTTTATTTCTTATTTTTTTTACTTAGAATTCCTACAATTTGCATTTTTTTTATTTAAGTTCGAATTCTCGAATTAAGAAATAATTAAGAAATACGTTCTATTTAAGTAAATTTTTTTATTTAATATTTAAATCTCTATTTCTTTTTTTCTTGTTGTAGGAATCTATCAACAAATAAGGGATTAATCTTGCTTATTTCACCTAATATTGATTGAATAAATCATTGAGATTTTTTCTTTTCTTTCAATTAATTGGGTTAATCCAACACAAATTTTATTTACTTAATTTTATTTGTTATTTGATTTGTTTTCTCAACATTGTATTCATATTGACAATGGTGTGTCGATCGAATATAATTCGATCATAGATAAAAATGTGTTTATCCTATCCAAAAAAACCTTTTTTTATTTGGTTTGTTAATTCACTTCAGCCGTTTACATTGCTGAATTGACTTTGATACAAGATGCATTTTTTTTTGATCGTATACACATATTCTATGGGGTTGCTAACTCAACGGTAGAGTACTCGGCTTTTAAGTGCGACTATGATCTTTTACACATTTGGATGAAGCAACGAATTCGTCCAGACTATTTATTGGCAGAGTCTATAAGACCACGACTGATCCTCAAAGGTAATGAATGGAAAAAACAGCATGTCGTAATAAAACGAATTCCGTACCTTAAGAAATACAATTCTTTTTTTTTTTTTTGAATATGAATTGAATATGAATATAAAGAATATAAAATATATAAAGAATATAAAATGCTAAATTCAAATTTTAGTGGAACTTTGAGTTGATCCTTAAAGGATCATTGCAAAGGATTTTTCTTTTTGGAAGGAGACAATAGAAATTCACATTTGCAGTTGGGTCTAGTGAATAAATGGATAAAGCTCTATGGCTCCAATTCTATTAAAACAAAAAGCAACGAGCTTTTGTTCTAAATTTGAATGAATTGAACGATTTTTCGATCTAACTAATTAGGCGTTAAAACTCAATTAGTGCCGGTGCGAGAAAGGATGAGCCCCTTTGGGCTTGGACCTTTGATTCTTTTTTTTTTGAATCCTAATTATTCCTTATTTTGGGTTGGAAACAAATGTGTATAAGAAACAGTATACTGATAAAAAGTAAAAGGGTAAAAATTTATTATTCCAAAGTCAAAAGAGCGATTGGGTTGCAAAAATAAAGGGTTTTTACCTTCTTCTTTTCTTTAATTAGATTATAAAAATTAGATTATAAAGAGGTGTATAGGTATATATATAGAATTATAATGAATTATAATATAATTATTAATAATATTATTGTATGGTTATATTAAACTTAGGTTATATTAACCTAAAGAAGATAAACCATATAGAAAAAGAGAGTAAAAGGATCCTTTGGTTGGAAGATCCGTTGATTGGAATTGGACTTTTTTTCTTCCAGGGTATATATATTTACCATATTTTATATAATATATAACTTTATATGTATGTATTTATATATGTATGTATTTATGATATGTATGTATTTATGTATTATTCTGTTTATTTTATATATTTATATATATTTTATATATTTATATATAAATGTAATATAAATACATAAATGTACAGATAATGTAAGGTATAGGTATAGTGTAATGTACAGTACAGTGTAATGTACAGTACAAAAATATTATACAATGCATAATAATCATAATAATATAATACATATACCCCGTTTTGACCATATTGCACTATGTATCCATTTGATAATCCAAGAAATGCCTGTTTCCAGCAGAAATGTAAATGGAAGAATTACAGGGGGATTTACAAAAAGATAGATCTTGCCAACAGCATCTTCTATATCCAGTTTTCTTTCACGAATATATTTACGTATTTGCTCATGATCGTGGTTTAAATAGTTCAAATTTTGGTGAACCTTTCAAAATTTATGACAATAATAATAAATATAGTTCAGTACTTGTGAAACGTTTAATTATTCGAATGTATCAACAGAATTATTTTTTTTATTGGTTTAATGATTTTAAGGGAAATCAATTCGTTGGGCGAAATAATTACAATTTCTTTTATTCTCGTTTTTATTCTCAGATGATATCAGAGGGTTTTGCAGGTCTTGGGGAAATTTCAGTCCCGTTGCAATTAGTATCTTTTCTCGAAGAAAAAGAAATACCAAAATATCATAATTTACGATCTATTCATTCAATATTTCCCTTCTTAGAGGATAAATTCCTGTATTTAAATTATCTTTCGGATATACTAATTCCTCATCCCATACATACGGAAATCTTGGTTCAAATACTTCAATTTCGGATCCACGAAGTCTCCTTTTTACATCTATTGCGGTTCTTTCTTCACGAATATCTGAATTTTTTGAAAAATATTATTACTTCCAGTAAACCCATTTCTATTTTTTCAAAAGAAAATAAAAGATTATTTTTGTTTCTATATAATTTTTATGTATCTGAATGTGAGTTTGTATTAGTGTTTCTTCGTAAACAATTCTCTTATTTACGATTAACATCTTACAGAACTCTTATTGAACGAATACATTTTTATGGAAAAATCGAACATTTTTTAGTTTGTAGAAAGTCTTTTGAAAAAACTCTATGGGTTTTCAAAGACCCTTTCATGCATTATGTTCGATATCAAGGAAAAGCAATTTTAGGTTCAAGGGGAACTCATTTTCTGATGAAAAAATGGAAAAGTTACCTTGTAAACTTCTGGCAACATTATTTTGGCTTTTGGTCTCAACCGTCCAGGATTCATATAAACCAATTATCAAACTTTTCTTTCTACTTT